CTTTTTTTTCCACTGAAATTTTTAAAATAAACATTGAAATGCCCTTCAAAAGTAAGTAAATAAATTCGAAACATATAAAATGCGGTTAACCCGGCTGTGGAACAAGCTATGATTGCAAAAATGGGTGAATACAACCAACTATCACTAAGAATTTCATCTTTCGACCAAAAACAAGAAAGGGGGGGAATACCACAAAGAGAAAGTGTACCAATTAAAAAAGAAATTTTTGTAATTGGCACATGTTTTCTTAACCCCCCCATCAGAATCATATTCTGACTTTTATCTGGTGAATATCCAACAAGAGCCTCCATTGAATGAATAATGGATCCGGATCCTAAAAACAATAATGCTTTTGAATAAGCATGAGTAATCAAATGAAATAAAGCAGCTCGATAAGAACCCATACCAAGAGCTAACATCATATAACCTAATTGAGACATTGTAGAATAAGCTAAACCTCTCTTAATGTCTTTTTGAGCAAGAGCTAAAGTAGCTCCTAATAGTACTGTTATTATACCTATCAAAGATATTAGATTCATTATATTAGGTATAACTAGAAAAAGAGGAAGAAGTCTAGCAACTAGAAAAATACCGGCGGCTACCATAGTAGCAGCGTGTATGAGAGCTGAAATAGGAGTAGGCCCTTCCATGGCGTTGGGTAACCATAGATGAAGGGGGAATTGAGCGGATTTAGCAACCGCACCAGTAAATAATAAGAAAGTACATATAATGCAAAAGAAAAAATGCACTTTATTATTCAAAATTAAGTTATTGAATATTTCGAACAAATCCCGAAATTCGAAACTACCCGTTATCCAATAAATACCTAAAATTCCTAATAATAAGCCAAAATCCCCTACACGATTAGTCACAAACGCTTTTTGACAAGCATTTGCTGCAATAGGTCGTGTAAACCAAAAACCTATTAATAGATATGAACACATTCCAACTAATTCCCAAAAAATATAAATTTGTATCAAATTCGAACTAGTAACTAGTCCCAACATGGAAGTATTAAAAAAAGTCATATAAGCAAAAAATCTTAAATAGCCTTGATCGTGAGACATATAATTATCGCTATAAATCAGAACCATAATTGCAACAGTAGTTATTAACATTAACATAATAGAAGTAAGTGGGTCAATCAAATAACCAAAGTCTAAAGAAAAATCATTATTAATGGTCCAAGACCATATATATTGATAAATGGAACCACTATTAATTTGGTGAATAGATAGTTTAATCGAAAAAAGCATAACTATACTTAACAAAAAAATACTAGGAAAAGACCACATACGCCGAAGACTTTTTGTTGCCATCGGAAAAAGGAGAAGTCCCATCCCTATAAATAAAGGGACTGGAAGTGGAATGAAGGGTATGATCCATGCATATTGGTATATATGTTCCATTATAAGAATTTGAAATTAATTCAATTGTTTTTTTCCGATTTACTGGCTATTACTTCTTTCGAAAGAAGTCAATAAAAAAATAAAAATATGCAATAACGTAAAAAACTGAAAATCGAATTTGCAAATAAAAAAAGTTAGAATTGGTCAAATACTCAAATTATTAGTGAAAGTAAATACTTAGAGTTATTAAACTATTCAAACCCAGTAAAATAGAAAATATACAATTAATATTTTTATTATACATAAAAAAGGGGGGAGTAAAAGAATTAGACAAAAATGTGATCTAAATGATAAAATCTACTAAAGATTTATTAAAGTTAATAATTTGATGAAAAACAAGTAACTGCTTATTTAAATTAGTGGATTTGTAATTATTAACTAGTTCTGCGTCAAACTATTTGATTGTCTTCTATTCGAAAAAAGCATAAAAAAAAGAATATTTTTTTTTATACATGTAAAAATATAAAGAATTTCTTTTACATATACACCCAGTTTATCAATTTTTGAGGAAATGATCCAAAGAAAGATTTCTTTGTCTACAAGAAGAAAAGTCTCTTGTGATGAACTATCTAATGATTGGATTGATACTAATGAACAAAAAAGGAAGAGCTTAAATAAGGAATTGACAAATAGAATTGAAAGACTAGATAAAGGACTTCCTTATGTGGATATACTTGAAAAAAAACTCGATTAATCTGAAAATTTCCAATTTTGATAAAATTTTTCATAGAAAGGATATTTGCATCTATCATAAATATTGCCAGAATTCTTTTGGATAAGACTAAAGAAACAAAAGAAGAAAAGATTTATCGAATAAATAAAAAGTCAAAGCAGTTTCTTTTCAAGTTCTTGTATTCTTTGAATAGTAAGATCAGGAAGAAATCTTGTGATTTATCTTTTTTGTCACAGGCCTATGTCTTTTATAAATTATCACAACTCCAAACTATTAACTTATCTAATTTAAGACTCGCCCTTCATTATAGCGGAATCTCTTTATTTCTTAAATCTTAAAAATGAAATAAAAGATTATTTTTAAACACAAGGACTAATGCATTCGTACTTAAAGACTAAAAAACCTCAGAATTATGGAATGAATCATTGGAAAAATTGGTTGAAAAATAATTATCAATATGATTTATCTCAGATAACATGGTCTAGATTAGTACCACAAAAATGGCGAAATAGAGTTAATCAACAATATAGAGTTGAAAAGAAAAATTTCAATAAAAGGGATTCATATGAAAAAGACCAATTAATTCATTACAAAAAAGAAAACAAATCAAATTTGTTGTTATTGCCAAAAGAAAAAGATAAATTAAAAAAACACTATAGAAGCTATATATATGATCTTTTATGATATAAATATATTTATATGGAAGATAAGAAGCACTTTTCTAGTTATGGGCCCCTATTCCCGAACGAAAAATTTTTTTATACTTATAACGGACATAAAGACAAATTTTTTGATATGCGGGGTAGTCTTCCTATTACTAATTTCAAAAATATTCTGGCTATAGAGAAAAATAAAGATAGAAAATATTTTGTTGATTGGAGAATTCTCAATTTTTCTCTTATAAAGAAAGACGGCATTGGTACCTGGATAGATATCAATACTTATGGTAATAAAAAGACTCAGATTGAGCCTCAAAATTCTCACATTTTGGATAAAATTGATAAGAAAGATCTTTTTTATCTTACACTTCCTGAAGAAATCAATCGATCCGATCAAAAAAAACAATCTTTTGATTGGATGGGACTAAATAATGAAGAAAGACTAAAGTATTCCATATCAGGATCAGGGTTGGAATTTTGGTTCTTCCCAGAATTAGTTCTACTTTATAATGCATATAAAAGAAAACCTTGGTTTATACCAATTCAATTACTTTTAAATGAAAGTTGTAATGAAAATAAAAATTCTTTTCTCAAATCAGATGAACCAAACATTCTTGAATTAGAGAATCGAAATCAAGAAGAAAAAAAAACCTAGGTCAAGGAGATCTTGGATCAGATAATCAAAACCAAGGTAATTTAGAAGATGTTCTCTAAAACCAACAAAAAGATATTGAAGAACCTTCTAGGGGATCAGATAAGAAAAAAAGTGGAAAGAAACAAGCTGTACAAACACAACTTTTTTAATTTATGAGAAACTTTTTGATTTTTCAATTGCAATTCTATGATCCTAAACAGGAGGCTGTGGTAGACGAACTCAAGAGAATTGAGAGGCTTATTTTCTTGTTGTTAAAATCAAAAGATGAACTAAACTCTTCACTAGTGTATTTTGTCGAGGGAAATTTGGACGTCAAGAAGCTAGTGTATCAGGAGGTCGATTTTGATGAAGAAACGATGAGAATGGGAGAGGGGCTTTTTTTTATTGAACCACTTCGCCCGTCTCTAAACCTGGATGGACAATTTATTATGTATCAAACCATAGGTCCTTCTTTGGTTCATAAGAGTAAAAAAAATTAATCAATTTAAGATTCTTTCTTTGGCCCAATTATCGATTAGAAGATTTAGCTTGTATGAATCGTTATTGGTTTGATACTAATAATGGTAGTCGTTTCAGTATGTTAAGAATACGTATGTATCCAAAATGGAAAATTCATTTATGATACATTTATTTTGGATATTCCCTAGATTCGATTTTGTGAATACAAAAATGTAACATCTTTTCATATCCCAATAATCGATCCAATTCAATTTGGATTGAATTGGATCGATTATTGATCCATTTTCCTTGTTAATTTTGTTTATGTTTAATAAAAGAAATAAAAAAAAAATCAAGTAAATTTTGATTTGAGCTAAAAATAGCTGGTATTATTACTTATTAGTAAAATTGTTAGTAAAATTCATGAAAATAAAAAAAAAGAAGGAGGTTCCAAATTGATGGCAAAAAATTCGTGCATATCCGTTATTTCACAAGAAGAAAAAGAAAAAACCTGTGGGTCTGTAGAATTTCAAATAGTCCTTTTCTCCAATAAGATACAGAAACTTACTTCACATTTGGAATTGCACAAAAAAGACTATTCGTGTCAAAGAAGCCTACGAAAATTTCTGGCAAAACGTCAAAGGTTGCTGGCTTATTTGTCAAAAAAAAATATAGTACGTTATAAAGAATTAATTAGTCAATTTAACATTCGAGAGCTAGAAACAAGTTGAGTTGAATAGTCATTTTCTATTAGATCTTGACTTTTGACGAACTTCTTTTTGTCTTCAACAATTCATGTAAGAATGAATCAGGGAAAACCTATGACTTTACCAGCTACAAGAAAGGACCTCATGATAGTGAATATGGGCCCTCACCACCCATCAATGCATGGCGTTCTTCGACTCATCGTTACTTTAGATGGTGAAGATGTTATTGACTGTGAACCCATATTGGGTTATTTACACAGAGGTATGGAAAAAATTGCAGAAAATCGAACAATTATACAGTATCTTCCTTATGTAACACGTTGGGATTATTTAGCTACTATGTTTACCGAAGCAATAACTGTAAATGGACCAGAACAATTGGGAAATATTCAAGTACCTAAACGGGCTAGTTATATCCGAGTTATTATGTTGGAGTTAAGTCGTATAGCTTCTCATTTGTTATGGCTTGGTCCGTTTATGGCGGATATTGGCGCGCAGACCCCCTTCTTCCTTATTTTCCGAGAAAGAGAATTGGTATATGATCTATTCGAAGCTGCTACCGGTATGAGAATGATGCATAATTATTTCCGTATTGGAGGGATAGCTGCGGATCTACCTTATGGATGGATAGATAAATGTTTAGATTTCTGTAATTATTTTTTAACAGGAATTGCTGAATACCAAAAGCTTATTACACGGAATCCTATTTTTTTACAACGAGTTGAGGGGGTGGGCATTATTGGTGGTGAAGAAGCAATAAATTGGGGTTTATCAGGACCAATGCTACGAGCTTCCGGAATACAGTGGGATCTTCGTCAAATTGATCATTATGAATGTTACGATGAATTTGATTGGGAAGTCCAATGGCAAAAGGAAGGAGATTCTTTGGCTCGTTATTTAATAAGAATCGGCGAAATGGTGGAATCCATAAAAATAATTCAACAAGCTCTAGAAGGAATTCCGGGGGGTCCCTATGAGAATTTAGAAATTCGACACTTTAATAAAGCAAGAGACCCCGAGTGGAATGATTTTGAATATCGATTCATTAGTAAAAAGCCGTCTCCTGCTTTTGAATTGTCGAAACAAGAACTTTATGTGAGAGTTGAAGCTCCAAAGGGGGAATTGGGAATTTTTTTGATAGGGGATCAGAGCGTTTTTCCTTGGAGATGGAAAATTCGCCCCCCAGGTTTTATTAATTTGCAAATTCTTCCTCAGTTAGTTAAAAAAATGAAATTGGCCGATATTATGACGATACTAGGTAGCATCGATATCATTATGGGAGAAGTTGATCGTTGAAATGATAATTGAGACAACAAAAGTACAAGCTATCAACTCTTTTTCCAGATTGGAATACTTCAGAGAGGTCTATGATAGCATATGGATGCTTGTTCCTATTGTGATTCTTGTATTGGGAATCACAATAGGTGTATTAGTCATTGTGTGGTTAGAAAGAGAAATTTCGGCAGGGATACAACAACGTATTGGACCTGAATACGCCGGCCCTTTGGGAATTCTTCAAGCTCTAGCAGACGGGACAAAACTACTTTTGAAAGAGAACCTTTTTCCATCTAGAGGGGATACCCTTTTATTTAGTATCGGACCTTCTATAGCAGTTATATCAATTCTACTAAGTTTTTCAGTAATTCCTTTTGGCTATCGCCTTGTTCTAGCCGATCTCAGTATCAGTGTTTTTTTATGGATTGCCGTTTCAAGTATTGCTCCTATTGGACTTCTTATGTCAGGATATGGATCAAATAATAAATATTCTTTTTTAGGTGGTCTCCGGGCTGCTGCCCAATCGATTAGTTATGAAATACCATTAACTCTATGTGTGTTATCAATATCTCTATGTGCGATTCGTTGATACATAAACCTTTCCCCATTTTATTTCTAGGTTTATAGAAATAAACTGAAATATATTAAATGGATACTTAGATATTTTTTTTATTCAATTTATTACTCGCGTTGATGAATTGACCGAGAACCAGATAGTTAGATGAGTGAAAGAAAACGGCTTCAAAATTTGCAATAAAAAAGTTGAATCTCATTTCCTATGTACAAGGATTAAACGAAAAGAGTAAAGATTAGTTCCCCCTGGATTGGTTGATTAATCATCATAGCCTGAAGCGGGTTGAAAAGAACAATCATATGGAGTTTTGACTATCATCTTTATGTATTAACCCAACATGAATTACCATAGAGGTTGAACAAAAACGAGTGGAAGATTAGGAACACTAAAGTACACAAAGGATTAGTAATAGAGATTATGTCAATTTTACAAAGAGGCATTTCTACATAAAAGAAATACTAATAAGTTGGGGCTTTACATTGGTAGAAATTTGAAAGTAGTACTCCCAAAAATTCCGATCCAGAGTATGCTCCTATCCACCAATTAAGTGAATAACTATCAAAAACGAAGTAATCCTTTTAGTTTCAGCCTTTTTCCAAGATTCTAAGAAAGCAGAGGAACAAACAAAAAAAAGATCTTTTTTAGTCTTTCTTTTCGATATTCATAAAGATAAAATTTTTTTGTCATAGCATAAATTACTATTGGATTCTTTTTCCTAGTCGAGTCGAAAAGGGTAGGGTGAAATATCTATTGATTAATATTGCTAAAAGGAGTATTTTATTGAAGAATTTAGTTATTGCTCAATAAAGATAAAGAAGAATTTCAATTCTTAACGTAAAAGATGAGATTAATTCAGAAGCGCTTTTTAGAGTATAGCAGACAGAATTCCATTGGTCTAATTCAGGACTTTTCGATTGATTTTAACTCTATCTATCCTACAAACAAAACATATAAATATGAAAGAAAGTAAAGAATTTCGAATCAGTCCTGAGATTTATTTAAGGCCATAGAGGAGCCGTATGAGGTGAAAATCTCATGTACGGTTTTGTAATAGCGGCGATAAGAGTGATCTTATCGCCGACTATGATTATCTAACAGTTTAAGTACAGTTGATATAGTTGAGGCACAGTCAAAATACGGTTTGTGGGGATGGAATTTGTGGCGACAACCAATAGGGTTTATTGTTTTTCTAATTTCTTCTCTAGCGGAATGTGAGAGATTACCCTTTGATTTGCCAGAAGCAGAGGAAGAATTAGTAGCCGGTTATCAAACCGAATACTCAGGTATCAAATTTGGTTTATTTTACATTGCTTCCTATCTAAATATACTAGTCTCTTCACTATTTGTAACAATTCTTTACTTGGGTGGTTGGAATCTCTCTATTCCATACATTTCGATTCCTGAGTTTTTTGAAATAAAAAATTCAGATGTCGTTTTTGGGGCAATATTTGGTATTTTCATTACATTATCTAAAACCTTTTTGTTCTTGGTCATTTCTATCACAACAAGATGGACTTTACCGAGACTAAGAATGGATCAATTACTCAATCTTGGATGGAAATTTCTTTTACCTATTTCTTTAGGTAATCTATTATTAACAACTTCTTTTCAACTCCTTTCATTATAAAAAAAGAAAGGATCTTTTCTATTTATGATATTCACAACTTTTTTAAACAAGAGAAAGACACAAAATACATTTTTTTATCAATATTTAGGATATGTTCCCTATGGTAACCGGGTTCATCAATTATGGCCAACAAACAGTACGGGCGGCGAGATACATTGGTCAAGGTTTTCTGATTACCCTATCCCACGCGAATCGTTTACCTGTAACTATTCAATACCCTTATGAAAAATTGATAACATCGGAGCGTTTTCGTGGTCGAATCCACTTTGAATTTGATAAATGCATTGCTTGTGAAGTCTGCGTTCGTGTATGTCCTATAGATCTGCCTGTTGTTGATTGGAAATTAGAAAGGGATATTCGAAAGAAAGGATTGCTTAATTACAGTATTGATTTTGGAATTTGTATATTTTGTGGTAATTGCGTCGAGTATTGTCCAACAAATTGTTTATCAATGACTGAAGAATATGAGCTTTCCACTTATGATCGTCACGAATTAAATTATAATCAAATCGCTTTGGGTCGTTTACCAATATCAATAACTGACGATTACACAATTCGAACAATTTTGAATTCGTCTAAANNAAATAAAGGGAAATTCTGCGATTCAAGAAAAATTCCCAATTCAAAAGGTTCCTCTCTTTTGCTTGGTGAATAACTACGAAGGCAGACTTTTGATTGATGAGAATCGCAACTTAATTTGTATTGAAAATCTGTTTACTTGAACGATTAAAAAGAGTTTCGAACTATCCTATCCTTTCAGATAAAAAATGCGACAAGTCTAATAATAACTAGACATACAGAAAGTCGTACACATTAAGATTTTATTTGATTAGCAAGGTATTAAAAAAAAATTAAATAAGGCAACTTTACTTCGTTTTTCCTGGTCAGGTCAATAAGATCATGAAGCATTTCTATTTCATTTACCTATTATTATATATAATGGATTTACCTGGACCAATACATGATTTTTTTTTAGTCGTTCTCGGATCAGGTCTTATATTAGGGGGGCTAGGAGTGATATTTTTTACAAATCCAATTTTTTCTGCCTTCTCTTTGGGGTTGGTTCTTGTTTGTATATCTTTATTCTATATTCTAGCAAACTCTCATTTTGTAGCTTCTGCGCAACTCCTTATTTACGTGGGAGCTATAAATGTTTTAATACTTTTTGCTGTAATGTTCATGAATGGGTCAGAATATGACAAAGATTTTTATCTTTGGACTGTCGGGGATGGGGTTACTTCGTTGGTTTGTATAAGTCTTTTTGTTTCATTAATTACTACTATTCTAAATACGTCATGGTACGGGATTATTTGGACTACAAGATCAAATCAGATTATAGAACAAGGTTTGATAAATAATAGTCAACAAATTGGAATTCATTTATCAACAGATTTTTTTCTTCCTTTTGAACTCATTTCAATAATTCTTTTAGTTGCTTTAATAGGTGCAATTGCTGTGGCTCGTCAATAAGAAATTTTTAAAACTCGCAATCAAAATTCAAATTGGAGGGTTTTTCGTATTTATTTCCACTCAATTCTATTTGAATTGATCTAGAAAATGGAAATTTTTTTCCTTCACTCTATTACATTACCAATATATTCCTTTGTTCTTATTTGTGATATTCTAACTTGTTATATTTTAGTCAATCAAAAATCAAATCGGTTTAATTGTTGTTCATATTGAATGAATCGAGATTGATAAGGAGTTGGTCAATGATGCTCGAACATGTACTTGTTCTGAGTGCCTATTTATTTTCTATTGGAATCTATGGATTAGTCACGAGCCGAAATTTAGTTAGAGCTCTTATGTGTCTTGAACTTATATTGAATGCAGTTAATTTAAATTTCGTAACATTTTCTGATTTTTTTGATAGTCGCCAATTAAAAGGAAACATTTTCTCAATTTTTGTTATAGCGATTGCAGCCGCTGAAGCAGCTATCGGGTCGGCTATTGTTTCTTCAATTTATCGTAACAGAAAATCAACCCGTATAAATCAATCGAATTTGTTGAATAAGTAATATTCATTTTCATTATCTAGATATATAGAAAATATAGGTAAAATTTTTCATAGTCATCAATTCAAATTTGATTATTAGGTATGTCACTAATATATAATCAACCATACTGACAAAGGTATAAGAAATCAAAGTATGTTGGACCCTTTTTCTCTTTTCTGATAAGTCGAACCAATCCAGAAGTTGCTTAATTCTAAAAATTCTGGTAAATCATTGATTCGTCTGGTGGTTGAATATGTGATTCATTTTCTCGACTAGCAACTAGATCGAAAATTAATGAGGTTTAAAAGATTTATAGATAAAATGTCACATTCAGTAAAGATTTATGATACATGTATAGGGTGTACTCAATGTGTACGAGCTTGTCCCACAGATGTATTAGAAATGATACCTTGGGATGGATGTAAAGCCAAACAAATAGCCTCTGCTCCAAGAACAGAGGATTGTGTCGGTTGTAAAAGATGTGAATCTGCCTGTCCAACAGATTTTTTGAGCGTTCGGGTTTATTTACGGGATGAAACAACTCGCAGCATGGCTCTAGCTTATTGATACGTTCCAGAAAACTCCACTCGAACCTATTTAGATTTTTTTTACCGACAAAAACTCGTATCAGAAAAAAAAATTTCTGATACGAGTTTTTTTGCCCAAGTCTATCTTGTCTTTACCATGAATTATTTTCCTTGGTTAACAATAATTGTAATTTTGCCAATATTTGCGGGTTCCTTAATTTTCTTTCTCCCTCATAGAGGAAATAAGGTTTTAAGGTGGTTTACTATATGTATTTGTCTTTTGGAGCTCCTTCTAACAACCTATGCATTCTGTTCTCATTTCCAAGCGGATGATCCATTAACCCAAATGGCAGAAGATTCTAAATGGATATCCTTTTTTGATTTCCACTGGAGATTGGGAATAGATGGACTTTCTATCGGACCTATTTTACTGACCGGATTCATGACCACTTTAGCTACTTTAGCTGCTTGGCCAGTTACAAAAGAGTCTCGATTATTCCATTTCCTAATCTTAGCAATGTACAGCGGTCAAATAGGATCATTTTCGTCCCGAGACCTTTTACTTTTTTTCATAATGTGGGAATTAGAATTAATTCCTGTTTATCTACTTTTATCCATGTGGGGAGGAAAGAAACGTCTATACTCAGCTACTAAGTTTATTTTGTACACTGCGGGGGGTTCCATTTTCCTATTAATGGGGGTTTTGGGTATCAGTTTATATGGTTCCAATGAACCAACATTCAATTTTGAAAGATTAGTTAACCAATCGTATCCTGTAGCATTAGAAATAATATTCTATATTGGATTTCTTATAGCTTTTGCTGTCAAATTACCGATTATACCCCTACATACATGGTTACCAGATACCCACGGAGAAGCACATTACAGTACTTGTATGCTTCTAGCCGGAATCCTATTAAAAATGGGAGCATATGGATTGGTTCGGATCAATATGGAATTATTGCCTCACGCTCATTCTATATTTTCTCCTTGGTTGATGATTATGGGTACAATACAAATAATCTATGCAGCTTCAACATCTCCTGGGCAACGTAATTTAAAAAAAAGAATAGCCTATTCCTCTGTATCTCATATGGGTTTCATACTTCTAGGAATTAGTTCTATAACTGATGCAGGACTTAATGGAGTCTTTTTACAAATAATATCTCATGGATTTATAGGTGCTGCTCTTTTTTTCTTAGCAGGAACTAGTTATGATAGAATACGTATTGTTTATCTTGATGAAATGGGCGGAATCGCTATTCCAATGCCAAAAATATTCACACTCTTCAGTAGCTTTTCGATGGCTTCTCTTGCGTTACCGGGAATGAGTGGTTTTATTGCGGAATTTCTAGTATTTTTTGGAATAATTACCAGCCAAAAATATCTTTTAATACCAAAAATACTAATTACTTTTGGAATTGCAATTGGAATCATATTAACTCCTATTTATTCATTATCTATGTCACGTCAAATGTTCTATGGATATAAGTTATTTAATATTCCAAACTCCTCTTTTTTGGATTCTGGGCCGCGAGAGTTGTTTATTTCGATTTCTATCTTTCTACCAGTAATAGGTATTGGCATTTATCCAGATTTCGTTCTTTCATTATCAGTTGAGAAGGTGGAAGCTATTCTATCTAACTATTTTTATGGATAGGTTTCTTTTCATTAAATAAAAAAATAGTTTTTTATTTAATGAAAAGAAAGTGAATTTCAATTAGAATGATATATTTTTGTAGTTTGTGAGAACCATTCAAATTCAAGTAGTGTACCAATTCAAAAGGTTCTCGCCTCTGTCTATGGGGGTTAGTTATATGATATGTGTTGTCCTATGCTTGGATTCATAAAGTCCTTTTTTCAATTTCAATTTAATTAGGTGTTAATGTAAATGAACCATAACTATGTAGTCCTATTCCTAATAGATTAACTCCAAAATAACATACCCAAATTAGAAGAAACCCTATAACAGCTACAATTGCAGAATTTACACCTTGAAAGTTTGTTCGAATATGTAAATAAATCGCAAAGATAGTCCAAGTAATAAATGCCCAAGTTTCCTTTGGGTCCCAATTCCAATATGATCCCCATGCCTCATTAGCCCATACTGCTCCTGAAAGAATCCCTATGGTTAAAAAGAGAAATCCTAGACTAATAACACGATAACCCCAAAGATCCAGCTGTTCAATCAATTGGGACCTGTAATAATTCAAAAGCAAAGTGCCTTGTAAAATATTTCTTTTTTCCTTCATGTATTGGATCTTACCGAATAAAAATGAATTATTTTTTTTACCAAAAATCCTTATATATTTTTGATATGTAATGATTAGAAGTGCTACTGATAATAATGATCCACATAAAAGAGCCGCATAACCCAATATCATCATACTTACATGCATCATTAACCAGTGGGATTGGAGAGCAGGTACTAATTGTGTGGATGGATGCATTTTCGTTAAAAGGCCCGAAGTAGCAAAGCCTTGGGTAAAAAAAGCACTTGGTGCGGTTATTGCACTTAAATGTAAATGATTTTTCCGGTTTCGAAAATACGAAATTATATGAATAATGTAGAAACTCCACGAAAGAAAGATTAATGATTCATATAAATCACTTAATGGGAAATGCCCACAATAAACCCAACGAATGACTAATAATCCTGTTATACATAAAAAAGTCACTCTTATTCCTTTTTCTAAGGAATCGTATAGTCCTACTATTTTCTTGACTAATAATTTTATCAAATGGAGTGTAATTACAATAGAAGTGATTGAAAAGGAAATATGAGTTAAAATATGTTCTAAAGTCATCATAAAAATCTATAAAAAAAACGAAATCCCTCAGTTACAAATTATGAAATGGAAATCGCAGATCAAATTCATTTCATTATTCATTATAGGACTATTCAATTCTTTTGAGAATTTATAATAGAATATGCCGCCACTCGGACTCGAACCGAGATGCTTTAGCACTGCTTCCTAAGAGCAGCGTGTCTACCAATTTCACCATAGCGGCTTACTTTAAATCATAATAGCCCTTTTCTATTAAATCGTCGAGATTTCAGAAGTTAATCTAATGCAATATTTTTTTTTACCAAATATTTTATATTTTTATAGATATCAAATTTCTAACTAAAAACTTTGATTATTGTATCAAATAGGCTGATGGGGAAAAAAATCCCCATCTTAGAAATCATCAAATATACTAAAAATAAAATACGTGATTATTTAAAACAAATAATTCGATTTTACGATAAAATAAGAGTTATTATTCTACAGTAAGAGAAAAGCAAGAGTTCCATTTCATAGAGTTTAAAACATTAGTCAATTTTTTTATTCGAAATTTTTGTACCATTTTTTGAGTCAGGCTGATTCAGATTAGTTCAAGATTTGATTACTTATTTTTCGTACAAAAAAACTTTTTGAATTCCCGGTGGAAAGAGATTTTGCTAACGAAAAAGCTTTTAATGCGGCCTGATATCCTTTTTTTTTCCAAATATTTTTACGAATATGTTTTTTGGAAATAGAGGTACGTTTTTTTGGAACTGCCATTTTAAATTGAAGAGTTTACTCATTGTTGGATGTGAAAGACATCTTTTGTTCGGACAAACTTTGATTTCTCATTTTTTATCTATCTTTTTAGTTTCTAGAAATTCTTTATATTTTTACATGTATAAAAAAAAATATTCTTTTTTTTATGCTTTTTTCGAATAGAAGACAATCAAATAGTTTGACGCAGAACTAGTTAATAATTACAAATCCACTAATTTAAATAAGCAGTTACTTGTTTTTCATCAAATTATTAACTTTAATAAATCTTTAGTAGATTTTATCATTTAGATCACATTTTTGTCTAATTCTTTTACTCCCCCCTTTTTTATGTATAATAAAAATATTAATTGTATATTTTCTATTTTACTGGGTTTGAATAGTTTAATAACTCTAAGTATTTACTTTCACTAATAATTTGAGTATTTGACCAATTCTAACTTTTTTTATTTGCAAATTCGATTTTCAGTTTTTTACGTTATTGCATATTTTTATTTTTTTATTGACTTCTTTCGAAAGAAGTAATAGCCAGTAAATCGGAAAAAAACAATTGAATTAATTTCAAATTCTTATAATGGAACATATATACCAATATGCATGGATCATACCCTTCATTCCACTTCCAGTCCCTTTATTTATAGGGATGGGACTTCTCCTTTTTCCGATGGCAACAAAAAGTCTTCGGCGTATGTGGTCTTTTCCTAGTATTTTTTTGTTAAGTATAGTTATGCTTTTTTCGATTAAACTATCTATTCACCAAATTAATAGTGGTTCCATTTATCAATATATATGGTCTTGGACCATTAATAATGATTTTTCTTTAGACTTTGGTTATTTGATTGACCCACTTACTTCTATTATGTTAATGTTAATAACTACTGTTGCAATTATGGTTCTGATTTATAGCGATAATTATATGTCTCACGATCAAGGCTATTTAAGATTTTTTGCTTATATGACTTTTTTTAATACTTCCATGTTGGGACTAGTTACTAGTTCGAATTTGATACAAATTTATATTTTTTGGGAATTAGTTGGAATGTGTTCATATCTATTAATAGGTTTTTGGTTTACACGACCTATTGCAGCAAATGCTTGTCAAAAAGCGTTTGTGACTAATCGTGTAGGGGATTTTGGCTTATTATTAGGAATTTTAGGTATTTATTGGATAACGGGTAGTTTCGAATTTCGGGATTTGTTCGAAATATTCAATAACTTAATTTTGAATAATAAAGTGCATTTTTTCTTTTGCATTATATGTACTTTCTTATTATTTACTGGTGCGGTTGCTAAATCCGCTCAATTCCCCCTTCATCTATGGTTACCCAACGCCATGGAAGGGCCTACTCCTATTTCAGCTCTCATACACGCTGCTACTATGGTAGCCGCCGGTATTTTTCTAGTTGCTAGACTTCTTCCTCTTTTTCTAGTTATACCTAATATAATGAATCTAATATCTTTGATAGGTATAATAACAGTACTATTAGGAGCTACTTTAGCTCTTGCTCAAAAAGACATTAAGAGAGGTTTAGCTTATTCTACAATGTCTCAATTAGGTTATATGATGTTAGCTCTTGGTATGGGTTCTTATCGAGCTGCTTTATTTCATTTGATTACTCATGCTTATTCAAAAGCATTATTGTTTTTAGGATCCGGATCCATTATTCATTCAATGGAGGCTCTTGTTGGATATTCACCAGATAAAAGTCAGAATATGATTCTGATGGGGGGGTTAAGAAAACATGTGCCAATTACAAAAATTTCTTTTTTAATTGGTACACTTTCTCTTTGTGGTATTCCCCCCCTTTCTTGTTTTTGGTCGAAAGATGAAATTCTTAGTGATAGTTGGTTGTATTCACCCATTTTTGCAATCATAGCTTGTTCCACAGCCGGGTTAACCGCATTTTATATGTTTCGAATTTATTTACTTACTTTTGAAGGGCATTTCAATGTTTATTTTAAAAATTTCAGTGGAAAAAAAAGCATCTCCTTCTATTCAATATCTCTATGGGGTACAGACGAGCTGAACCCCATAGAGACAAATACAAACTCTCTCATTAATACAAAGTTTTGTTTTTTAACTTTGAATAATAATGAAAAAGTTTCTTTTCCTTCTAAAATACCTGATCCAATTGATGGAAATGGAATGCGATCCTTTATTACTATTACTTTTTTTGACAATAAAAACAATAAAAGTATTTACTCATATCCTTCCGAATCAGATAATACTATGTTATTTACGTTATTTTTATTGATTTTGTTTACTTTGTTTAGTGGATCCATCGGAATTCCTTTTGATCAAAAAGCAATTGATTTTGATATTTTATCAAAATGGTTAAGTCCATCTATAAATCTTTTACATCAAAATTCTTCGAATTTTGTCAATTGGTATGAATTTTTAGAAAATACAAGGTTTTCTTTTAGTATAGCCTCTTTCGGACTATTTATAGCTTCTTTTTTATATAAGCCCCTTTATTCATCTCTACAAAATTTCGATTTAAAAAATTTGATTTATTTTTGTATTAACAATTGTACCCAAATACAAAAGAAAGTATTTTGTACAAAAATAATTTCTTTTGTATTTGTATCTAAATTCTTATATTCTTTTTTTTCTAAAATTTCTCATAACCACATAAATATTGACGAAACCTCCTTTATTAGGAGTATAATCTTCATGGTTGATCTAATTTCTTTTTTTGACAAAAGACTTTTCACTCCCATTACACACTGTTTTCCTATTATCATTTTTTTTGGAGGAGAAGGTCTCACGTATATAGGAAGGGGTCGTCTCTCTTCTTATCTTTTGTTTCTTATCTTTTTTTGTATTTTGATTATTCACTTTTGCTGTTAATAGTTTAACAAAATTTTGGTTAACTAAATTCTCCTCCAATTTCGATTTAACAAATTCTTTTTTACAAAAAATTCGCTTTTTATCCCAGACGGGGATCACCGGAATACGAATACTTGGCTTTCCGTTTTCGAGATGTTGTGTTGTAGTTCTTTTCGAAATCTGTATTTTTCTATCACAAATCCTAAGATAAGATTCTATGGTGATAATAACCTTATCTCCTCTTTTTAGGATGGTGATTTCCTCGAAAAGAAGGACTCCCTTATCAGTCTCTTTCTCTTTTTCCGTTTCTATTTTTATTTTCATTTCTTTTATATAAATTAATTCAAGATAATTAAATTGTATTTCTATCTCGTCAATTGTATAACCTTGCTCCATTGAGTCATAGCGTAGCTTAATAGAAATATTTTTTATGTCTACACCGACTACTTGTTCTCTAGTTACTATTTTAAGACAAATGGAGAGTTGAATACGAATATTGCTGAATGTGAAACCATCTATTTTTGTCCACAATTCTAATTCTATAGTATCTTTTTCTTTTATTATCCTTGTTTTCACCCGCATCT